AAAGAACAGGGAAAAAAAGAGGAAAATGATCGAATAACAATAGCAGAAACTTGGGATAGCATTCTATTTGCTCAAGTAATGAGAGGTTTGATGTTAGTAACACAATCTTTTCTTAGAAAATATATTGTATTACCTTCATTGATAATAGCTAAAAATATGGGCCGTATGTTATTATTCCAATTTCCTGAATGGTACGAGGATTTGAAGGAATGGAATCGAGAAATGCACGTTAAGTGCACCTATAATGGTGTTCAATTATCAGAAACAGAATTTCCAAAAGATTGGTTAACAGACGGAATTCAGATAAAGATTTTATTTCCTTTTTGTCTGAAACCTTGGCGAAGACAAAGATTTAAGGTACGATCTCATTATATAGATTCAATGAAAAAACAAGTAAAAAAAGACAATTTTTCTTTTTTAACAGTATGGGGAATGGAAGCGGAACTTCCCTTTGGTTCTCCCCGAAAACGACTTTCTTTTTTTGAACCCATTTTTAAAGAACTGGAAAGAAAAATTAGAAAGCTAAAAAAACAATTTTTTCTCGTTCTAAGGGTCTTAAAGGAAAGAGAAAAATGGTCTCTACAAATTTCAAAAGAAAAAAAAGGATGGGTCATCAAAACAGTTCTTGTTATAAAGCGAATAATGAAAGAACTTGAAAAAGTAAATCCGATTTTTTCATTTGAATTGAAGAAGGTGAAAGTATATAAACCAAATAAAAATGGAAAAGATTCAAAAATAAATAATAAAATTAACCATGAATGGACCATACCAATTCGATCTATGAATTGGCCAAATTATTCACTCATAGAAAAAAAAATGAAAGATCTTTATGATAGGATAATCACAACCAAGAATCAAATAGAACAAATCACAAAAGACAATAAAAAAACAGTTTTAACCTATGATGATAAAATAAAAGGATCAGAATCACAGAAATATAGTTGGCAGATATTAAAAAGAAACAATATACGATTAATACGTAAATCACATTTTTTTATAAAATTTTTCATTGAAAAAATATACATTGATATCTTGCTATGTACCATAAACATTCCCAGAATCAATATACAACTTTTTTTTGAATCAACAAAAAAAATTATCAATAAATACACTTACAACCATGAAACAAATCAAGAAAAAATTGATGAAATAAATCCAAATAGAATGAACTTTATTTCAACTATAAAAAAGTGGGTTTCAAATACTAATATTAGTAATAAAAATTTAAATAGTTATACTTGCTTGTCCCAAGCATATGTATTTTACAAATTATCACAAACCCAATTACTTAACAAGTATAACTTGAAATATATATTTCAAGATCATGAAACCCATTATTATCTTAGGGATAAAATAAAGGATTATTGTATAACACGAGGACTATTTGATTACAAATCAAGGCATAATAAAATTCAAAAGTCTGGAATGAATAACTGGAAAAACTGGTTAAAGGGTTTTTATCAATACAATTTTTCCCGGATCAAATGGTCTCGATTAGTCTCGAAAAAATGGCGAAATAGAGTCAATCAACTTCGTATGATTAAAAATAAAGACTCAATTAAATTTAATTCATATGAAAACAAAAAAGACCAATTAAGTCATTATGTAAAAGAAGATTATTCCGTAACGGTTTCGTTCAAAAAAAAATTTTTGGTTAAAAAACACTACAGATATGATCTTTTATCACATAAATATATGAATTATGAATATATTAATTATGGGGATAAGAAAAACTCCTATTTTTATGGATCAACAGTACAAGTAAAGGAGAACCGGGAGATTCCATATCTATATAATTTCAATACATCGAAACCTGACGCATTTTATCTATTGGTAAGTACAACTATTAGTGATTATCTAGAGGAAAGATATCCTATTGATACGAATATAAATCGGGATAGAAAATATTTTGATTGTAAAATTCTCCATTTTTGTCTTATAAAAAATATTGATATCGAGACTTGGACCAATGCGCATATTGGTATCAAGATTAATAAAAATACTAAGACTCAAACTAAAAAGTATAAAAACAAAAAGAAAGATATTTCGTTTCATAAAGAAATCAACTTATACAAGAAAAAAAAAAACTTTTTTGATTGGATGGGAATGAATCAAAAAAGGTTATATCATAATCTTACCATAGCAAAACTAAAATCTTGGTTCTTACCAGAATTTGTGCTACTTTTTGAAACATATAAAATTAAACCATGGATTATACCAATCCAATTTCTTCTTTTAGATTTTCATAAAAATGAAAAGATTAGTCAATATGAAAACATCAACATAAAAAAAAAAAAAAAGCTTCCCATATTATCTAATCAAAAAGAATATATTGATTTAGAAAATTCTAACCAAGAAAAAAACAAACAACAATATCCAAAATATCTTGGATATGATTTAGGAAAACAAAACGAAAAAAAAGATGTTGAAGATAATTACGCGGGATCAGACATTAAAAAACGTAGAAATAAAAAAGAATCTAAGAAGATCAAGGAAGCAGAACTAGATTTATTACTAAAAAAATATTTCCTTTTTCAATTAAGATGGGATGATTCTTTGAGTCAAAGAATGATCAATAATATTAAGGTATATTGTCTCTTACTTAGATTGACAAATGCAAAGCAAATTGCTATATCCTCTATTCAAAGAGGAGAACTGCGTCTGGATGTAATGCTGATTCAAAAGGATCTTGTTCTTACAGAATTGATAAAAAGAGGAATATTAATTATCGAACCAGTTCGTTTATCTATAAAAAGGGATGGGCAATTTATTATCTATCAAACCATAAGTATTTCATTAGTTGATAAAGGTAAAGATAAAGTTAAAACTAATAAAAAATTCATAAAAAAACGAAATGTTGATAAGAATAATTTAGACAAATCCATTGCACAACATAGCGATATGCCTGTGAATGAAGAAAAAAAAAATAATTATAATTTTCTTGTTCCTGAACATATTCTATCTCATCGACGTCGGAGAGAGTTGAGAATTCTAATTTGTTTCAATTTCTGGAATTGGAATGATATAGATAAAAATCCACAATTTTGCAACGAAAACAAAATAATAAACTGTGGACAATTTTTTAATGAGGACAAGCATCTTAATAGAGATGCAAACAACTTTATTAAATTAAAATTATTTCTTTGGCCTAATTACCGATTAGAGGATTTAGCTTGTATGAATCGTTACTGGTTTGATACCCATAACAGCAGTTGTTTTAGTATGTTAAGGATATATATGTATCCCCAATCCAGAATAAGTTAATAAACTAATATTATATTTCCTATATATCACCTGACATAACATATTTGATATATGGCGAAAGATGTACATATGCATATGTTATGTTACATTTTAGTACATGATATTGATTTATTTTTGGATCTAGAAATAATAAATTAGTAGAATCTTTATTAAGTAAAAAAAAAAAAAAATCACTCTCTTTCGTGAATGTGTAAATGTATTATATTTTATTCTATCGAAATCCCATTTTATGTTTGAAATAAAAATGGGGTTTCGATAGAATAAAAAAGTATGAATAAATCTAAACTTTTGTTTATATCAGATTAAAATGACTGACATAATCATAACATAATATAATAATAATTATTATTTTTCCTGATCGGTAAAATCTAAAAAAAAAAAATAATAAAGATAGAAGAATTTTTTTATGGTCAAAAATTCATTCATTTCAGTTATTCTGCAAGACGAAAAAGAAGAAAACAAAGGGTCTGTTGAATTTCAAGTATTCAGTTTCACCAATAAAATACGGAGACTCACCTCGCATTTGGAATTACACAAAAAAGATTTTTTATCTCAAAGAGGTCTACGAAAAATTCTGGGAAAACGTCAACGGCTGTTGGCTTATTTGTCAAAGAAAAATAGAGTAAGTTATAAAAAATTAATTAGTCAGTTAGATATTCGGGAGCTTAAAACTCGTTAATTTGAGGATTCATTTGAAAATTTTTTTTAGGTTTTTATTTTTCTAAACCTCGTTTTGAGAAATTCATGGAATAATGAATTAGGAAAGAAAAGATATGACTGTACCGGCTACAAGAAAAGATCTCATGATAGTCAATATGGGCCCTCATCACCCATCGATGCATGGTGTTCTTAGACTCATTATAACTCTCGACGGTGAAGATGTTATTGACTGTGACCCCGTATTGGGCTATTTACACAGAGGAATGGAAAAAATAGCGGAAAACCGAACAATTATACAATATCTTCCTTATGTAACACGTTGGGATTATTTAGCTACTATGTTCACCGAAGCAATAACAGTAAATGCACCAGAACAATTGGGAAATGTTCAAGTACCCCAAAGGGCCAGCTATATCAGAGTAATTATGCTAGAGCTGAGTCGTGTAGCTTCGCATTTGTTATGGCTTGGGCCTTTTATGGCGGATATCGGTGCGCAGACTCCCTTTTTCTATATTTTCAGAGAGAGAGAATTGCTATATGATCTATTCGAAGCTGCCACAGGTATGCGAATGATGCATAATTATTTCCGCATCGGAGGAATAGCTGCTGATCTACCTCATGGTTGGATAGATAAATGTTTAGATTTCTGCGATTATTTTTTAACGAGTGTTGTTGAATATGAAAAACTTATTACGCGGAATCCCATTTTTTTGGAACGAGTTGAAGGAGTGGGCATTATTGGTGGAGAAGAAGCACTAAATTGGGGCTTATCAGGACCCATGTTACGAGCTTCTGGGATCCAATGGGATCTTCGTAAAGTTGATCATTATGAATGTTACAATGAATTCGATTGGGAAGTCCAATGGCAAAAAGAAGGGGATTCATTAGCTCGTTATTTAGTACGAATTGGCGAAATGAGGGAATCCATAAAAATTATTCAACAGGCTTTAGAAGGAATTCCTGGAGGACCCTATGAGAATTTAGAAATTCGGCGCTTAGATAGAGCAAGGAATTCCGAATGGAATGATTTTGAATATAGATTCATTAGTAAAAAACCTTCGCCTAATTTTGAATTGTCGAAACAAGAACTTTATGTAAGAGTAGAAGCCCCAAAGGGAGAATTAGGAATTTATTTGATAGGAGATAATAGTTTTTTCCCCTGGAGATGGAAAATTCGTCCGCCCGGTTTTATCAATTTGCAAATTCTTCCTCAGCTAATTAAAAGAATGAAATTGGCTGATATCATGACAATACTAGGTAGTATAGATATCATTATGGGAGAAGTTGACCGTTGAAATGATAATTGGCACAACAGAAGCACAAACTATCAATTATTTTTCTAAATCAGAATCCTTAAAAGAAGTCTATGGACTCATATGGCTATTTATCCCTGCTTTGACCCTTATATTGGGAATCATAATAGGAGTACTAGTAATTGTATGGTTAGAAAGAGAAATATCCGCAGCGATACAACAACGTATTGGACCCGAATATGCCGGCCCGTTGGGAATTCTTCAAGCTCTAGCGGACGGGACTAAATTACTTTTTAAAGAGGACCTCCTACCATCTAGAGGAGATATTCGTTTGTTTAGTATCGGACCGTCTATAGCAGTCATATCAATTGTATTAAGTTATTTAATAATTCCTTTTGGGTATCAACTTGTTTTAGCTGATCTCAGTATAGGTGTTTTTTTATGGATCTCTATTTCAAGTATTGCTCCTATTGGGCTTCTTATATCAGGATATGTATCGAATAATAAATACTCTTTTTTAGGTGGCTTGCGAGCTGCGGCTCAATCTATTAGTTATGAAATACCATTAACTCTATGTTTGTTATCAATATCTCTACGTGTGATTCGTTAGAACATGAACTTTGACCTCAAAATGAAATAAAGGAAAGAGGAATTAATATATTGGATAGATATAGATATTTTTATTTTTTTATTCATCAGAGTTATTCAGGTCGATGAGTTAAACCAGATAGTTATATGAGTAAAATAAAACAGCTTATCAATGTGTAGTAAAAAGAGAAAATCTCATTCCCTATATATTAAGAATAAAGCAGAAGTAAACATTAAGGAGTATAAACTCTTTATCCCAAGATTGAGATTCTTTAATTAGTCATCATATCTTGAAGCGGGTACAAAAGATCAACTGTATGGGATTACTGTCTTGTATGTATTACCATACAGGAGATCAATCAAAAATTCAGTGGACGGTTAGGAACACCAAGGTACACAAAGGATTAGTAATAGAGATAATGTAAGGTATCAAAAAAGAGGTATTTTCACATAAAACGAATCATAAGATGATAGGGGCTTTAAGTTGGTAGAAATGATCAAGCAGTACTTCCCCACGATTCCGATCTAGAGTATGCTCCTAGTCACTGATTAAAGAAATAACTATCAAGAACGAATTAATCCTTTATTCTCAGGAATACCTCTTACGAGAAAGAAGAACAGGAACAAAAGAAATAGAATATCAAAAAGATCTTTATTTACTTTTTCCTACATCTATACCAATATATATGTATATATTAAATTCTTATTCTTTATGATTCAGTAAAGAATGTCTAATTCTTTTTATCTCTATGATCTAACGAGTATTTTATTGAAATATTAAGTTATTACCGAAGATTTAATTATAAGGGATGAGATCAATTCGGAAGCGCCCTTTTTTTGTTATTCTAGCAGACAGAATTCCATTGGTCTAATTTTTGGGACTCTACACGGTATTTTTATTCTATCTACCCCACCCCACAAAAATACCTATAATAATACCGAACCAGTCCTTACATTTATTTGTACGCGGCCATAGAGGAGCCGTATGAAGCTGAGGTCTCATGTACGGTTTTGGAATAGCGGTGAGAACAGTTATGTTATTATCGACTATGATTATCAAACAGTTCAAGTACAGTTGATATAGTTGAGGCGCAGTCAAAATATGGTTTTTGGGGGTGGAATATGTGGCGTCAACCTATAGGATTTATCGTTTTTCTAATTTCTTCTCTAGCAGAATGCGAGAGATTACCTTTTGATTTACCAGAAGCAGAAGAAGAATTAGTAGCAGGTTATCAAACCGAATATTCTGGTATCAAATATGGTTTATTTTATATTGCTTCTTATCTAAATCTCTTAGTTTCTTCATTATTTGTAACAGTTCTTTATTTAGGTGGGTGGAATTTATCTATTCCATACATATCTGTTCCTGAACTTTTCGGAATAAATGAAATTGCTAGAGTCTTTGGAATAACAATTGGTATCTTTATTACATTAGCTAAAGCTTATTTGTTTCTTTTTATATCTATCACAACAAGATGGACTTTACCCAGGATGAGAATGGACCAACTATTAAATCTTGGATGGAAATTTCTTTTACCTATTTCTCTAGGTAATTTATTATTGACAACGTCTTCCCAACTTGTTTCACTATAAATAACACAATACGATAATGGTATTCTAGATTCATAACCTCTCTTAAACAAGAGAAAGAAACATCAACTTATTCGTGGATATCTACAATATGTTTCCTATGGTGACTGGGTTCATGAATTATGGTCAACAAACAATACGAGCCGCAAGGTATATTGGTCAAAGTTTCATAATTACCTTATCCCATGCAAATCGTTTACCTGTAACTATTCAATATCCTTATGAAAAGTCGATCACATCAGAACGTTTCCGTGGTCGAATCCACTTTGAATTTGATAAATGTATTGCTTGTGAAGTATGTGTTCGTGTGTGCCCCATAGATCTACCTGTTGTTGATTGGAGATTTGAAGGAGATATTAAAAATAAAATATTGATTAACTATAGTATAAATTTTGGTGTCTGTATATTTTGTGGTAACTGTGTCGAATATTGTCCCACTAACTGTTTATCAATGACTGAAGAATATGAACTTTCTACTTATGATCGTCACGAATTGAATTATAATCAAATCGCTTTGGGTCGGTTACCAATGTCAGTAATTGGAGACTACACAATTCAAACAGTTATGAATTCGACTCAAATAAAAATAGACAAAGGTAAATATTTTGATTCAAGAACAATTACCAATTAGTAAGATTTTATTTTTCTATTTTGATAGAAAGGATCCAAGCTTCTTTATTTATTTTTTTTTTAGTCTGAGAATAGCGGGTTTATTTAATATTTTTCGTTTTGATTTGGAAATATAAGATTCCAACTCTTCTTTTCTTCTGAATAAATTAAAATGAAAAAGTTGAGTTGGCCCAATAACTTTATCTACATTAATCTATAGTACAATCTATACTGCATTACTACATTAAGATTTTATTTAGGAACGGTATCATAGACAATTAAAAAAATAGGCTAATTTTTACTTCCTGGACTATTCAGTAAGGTCATGAAATCTTTCGATTTATTTATTTATTTTCTTATTTCATACATAATGGATTTACCTGGATCAATACATAATATTGTTGTAGTATTTCTGGGATCAGTTCTTATATTTGGGGGCCTGGGAGTAGTATTATTTACCAATCCAATTTATTCTGCCTTTTCGTTGGGATTGGTTCTTGTTTGTATATCCTTATTCTATATTCTATCGAATTCTTTTTTTATAGCTGCTGCACAACTTCTTATTTATGTGGGAGCCATAAATGTCTTAATCATATTTGCTGTAATGTTCATAAATGGCTCAGAATATTCCAATGTTTCCCACCTTTGGACCCTTGGAGATGGGGTTACTTCACTGGTTTGTACAAGTATTTTTTTTTCACTAATTATTACTATCCCAGATACGTCATGGTACGGAATTCTTTGGACTACAAGATCAAACCAGATTCTAGAACAGGACCTAATAAGTTATGTTCAACAAATTGGAATTCATTTATCAACAGATTTTTATCTTCCATTTGAACTCATTTCTATAATTCTTTTAGTTTCTTTAATAGGTGCAATTACTATGGCTCGTCAATCATAAATACTTATGATTTAAAAAATTTTTAGAATTAGAAATTTGAAATAAAATAAAAAAGGTGTAAAGGTTTAAGATTTTTAGTTAAATCTATTGCCAATACCTTCTATTGTTCTGTAATATTTTGTTCTATTCTAGTCAATGAAATCAGTTGAATTGTTATTCATATTTAAATGAATCTAAATTGATGAGGAGTTAGTCAATGATGTTCGAGCATGTACTTTTTTTGAGTGTCTATTTATTTTCTATCGGTATCTATGGATTAATCACAAGTCGAAACATGGTTAGAGCACTTATGTGTCTTGAGCTTATACTAAATTCAGTTAATATCAATCTCGTAACATTTTCTGATTTATTTGATAGTCGCCAATTAAAAGGAGACATTTTCTCAATTTTTGTTATAGCTATTGCAACGGCTGAAGCTGCTATTGGATTAGCTATTGTTTCATCGATCCATCATAACAAAAAATCAACTCGTATCAATCAAGCAAATTTGTTGAATAATTAAATTAGTCGTAATCATTCATTATGTAATCATTGATTTTCATTATATAAATTATATAATAATAAAATAATAATTTATATTAATTTGTTAGATTTATTCAAATTTAAAATGGAATTTTAATTCCATTAATATTAATTAAATATTGTATTATTTGTTGACCAATTTGAATTCAGATGTGCGACTTGTATTGTATGACTGTGGTTGTTGAAAGAGAAATCAAATCAAAGTATCTTGGCACTTTTTCATGAACAAATTTAGAAATATATTGATTCTAAAAAAAATTAATAAATCATTGATTCATCTGGTGTCTACAATATAAACATATAATTAATTTACTACCATTTATTTTTACCATACCAGATCGAAAATTTTTTATGTTCAAAACGGGAATTTATAGATTTAATGTCACATTCAGTAAAAATTTATGATACATGTATAGGGTGTACTCAATGTGTGCGCGCCTGCCCTACAGATGTATTGGAAATGATACCTTGGGACGGATGTAAAGCTAAACAAATTGCTTCCGCACCAAGAACCGAGGATTGTGTAGGTTGTAAGAGATGTGAATCCGCTTGCCCGACAGACTTTTTGAGTGTCCGTGTTTATTTATGGCATGAAACAACTCGCAGCATGGGTCTATCTTATTAATTGATACGTTACAAAAACTCCACTTGAATCATTTGATTCCTCATTTACCGACAAAAGCCCGTACTCGATAAAATCAATATATTATTCCGAGCACGGGCTTTTCTGGTCAAAGCGTATCTTGTCTTTATCACGAGTCATTTTCCTTGGTTTTGGTTAACAATACTTGTTGTTTTGCCTATATTCGCGGGTTCTTCCATTTTTTTTCTTCCCCATAAGGGGAATAAGGTGTTTCGATGGTATACTATATGTATATGCCTATTAGAACTCCTTTTAACGACCTATGCATTCTGTTATCATTTCCAATTGGACGATCCCTTAATCCAATTGGAAGAAGATTGGAAATGGATAAATATTTTGGATTTTCACTGGAGACTGGGAATCGACGGGCTTTCCGTGGGACCCATTTTACTGACAGGATTTATTACTACTTTAGCTACTTTAGCGGCTTGGTCAGTTACTCGAAATTCACGATTATTCCATTTCTTTATGTTAGCAATGTACAGTGGTCAAATAGGATCATTTTCTTCTCGAGACCTTTTACTTTTTTTTATCATGTGGGAGTTAGAATTAATTCCTGTTTACTTACTTTTATCCATGTGGGGAGGAAAGAAGCGCTTATACTCGGCTACAAAGTTCATTTTGTACACTGCGGGGGGTTCCATTTTTCTATTAATAGGAGTTCTAGGTATGGGTTTATATGGCTCCATTGAACCGACATTAGATTTTGAAAGACTTGCTAATCAATCATATCCTATGGCATTGGAAATAATATTCTATTTTGGCTTCCTTATTGTTTATGCTGTCAAATCGCCGATCATACCCCTACATACATGGTTACCAGATACCCATGGAGAAGCACATTACAGTACATGTATGCTTCTTGCCGGAATTTTATTAAAAATGGGAGCATATGGATTGATTCGGATCAATATGGAATTATTACCCCGTGCTCATTCCATATTTTCTCCGTGGTTGGTGATAGTGGGAACAATACAAATAATCTATGCGGCTTTAACCTCTTTTGGTCAACGCAATTTAAAAAGGAGAATAGCCTATTCCTCTGTATCTCACATGGGTTTCACAATTATAGGAATTGGTTCTATAACCAACATGGGACTAAATGGAGCCATTCTACAACTACTTTCTCATGGATTTATTGGTGCTGCACTTTTTTTCTTGGCAGGAACCTGTTGTGATAGAATACCTCTTGTTTCTCTCGACGAAATGGGGGGGATAGCTGTCCCGATGCCGAAAATATTTACAATGTTCAGTAGCTTTTCGATGGCCTCTCTTGCATTGCCAGGGATGAGTGGTTTTGTTGCAGAATTAGTAGTATTTTTTGGAATAATTACCAGCTCAAAATATCTTTTAATTCCAAAAGTACTAATTACTTTTGGAATGGCAATTGGAATGATATTAACTCCTATTTATTTATTATCTATGTTACGTCAGATGTTCTACGGATACAAGTTATTCAATGTTCCAAATTCTAATTTTGTGGATTCTGGACCACGAGAACTTTTTGTTTCGATCTGTCTCTTTTTACCAATAATAGGTATTGGTATTTATCCCGATTTCGTTCTCTTACTATCAGTTGACAAGGTACAAGCTATCTTATCTAATTATTTTTTATAGATAGTTTTTATTAATGAGACGGCAAGTCTTATAATTCTGTAAAATAAAGTGAATTAGAGTTGTAATGAGATGTATCTCGAGTTTTTGCGAACCATTTGACTCCAGAAATCAAATGGTTCGCAAAAACTCGAGATACATATGAGATGATGTTCTTATGTTATGTATCGTTTATTCAATTAGATATTAATGTGAATGAACCATAACTATGTAAACCTATTCCTAATAGATTGATCCCAAAATAACATATCCAAATTATAAGAAATCCTATAGAAGCCGCAAGTGCCGAATGTGTATCTTGTAAACTTTTATTTGTTCGAGTATGTGAATAAATCGCGAATATGATCCAAGTAATAAATGCCCAAGTTTCCTTAGGGTCCCAATTCCAATAAGATCCCCAAGCCTCATTAGCCCATACTGCTCCAGAAAGAATGCCTATGGTTAAAAAGGTAAAGCCTAAACTAATGACACGATAACTCCAATAATCTAAACGCTGAGTCAATTGATATTTGTAATAATTTCGAAATGAAATAAAAGAAGTGTTTTTAAAAACACTTCTTTTATCATTCAAATATTCGACTTCGCCAACGATAAATGATTTAATTACTAAATTCTTGCTTTTTAAAAAAATATCGATGTTTTTTCGAAATGTAACGACTAAAAGAGCGACTGATAATAATGATCCACATAAAAGAGCTGCATAGCTTAATAGCATCATACTTACGTGCATCATTAACCACTGAGATTGTAGAGCGGGTACTAATATGGCGGATTGATGCATTTCGGTTGAAAGACCCGACGTGGCGAAACCTTGGGTAAAAATAGCACTTGGCGCGGTTATTACGCTTAAATAATTTTTATTATTTCGTATTTTAGGAATCATATGAATAATGGAGAAACTCCATGAAAGGAAGATTAATGACTCATATAAATTACTTAATGGGGAATGACCCGAATAAATCCAACGAATAACTAATAATCCTGTTATAGATAAAAAGGTAGCTATCATACCTCTTTCCGATGAATTGCGTAATTCTACGATTTCGTGGACTAATAAGGTCGTAAAATGAATCGTAATCACAATTGAAATAATCGAAAAAGAGATATGAGTTAATATATGTTCTAAAGTTGCAAATATCATAAAAAGGGCGGGGGTTCTCCATTATAGAATTAAAATCGAGAATTAAATATATTATAGGATCCGCTGTGTCCCTTTTAGGGGATGCCGCCACTCGGACTCGAACCGAGATGCTCTAGCACTGCTTCCTAAGAACAGCGTGTCTACCAATTTCACCATGGCGGCTTATTTTGAAATATTAATAAATAATAGTCAATTCATGTTGAATGGTCAAGATTCAAGGATTCAATATAGTTAGTAAACATTAGAACCGATGAAATAAAGACTTATTTAAATTAAGATTTGAATGTTTACTAAGTATCGCCATAGGGTTTAGCTTTAAGAATCAACTTTCATATATCTAGTTTAGAATGTCAAAATGGAGTTATACCAAGACAGTCAGAACTAGATAGTTTTGTTCCGAGTCGAGTTATAGAACTAAAAATCATCCCTTTTTCATTTTTAGATGATTTTTTAATTAATGTATTGAAAATGAAAAAGATTAATTAAAAAAAATTAATGTCATATTTATCGTAATTTTATTCGAGGCATTTTTCTAATAATTTCGATATCTTAGTATTATTAATAATACTCTTCGTAATTTATTATAAATACTATACTAGTAACTATACTTCTAATTAGGTTTTGGGCTAGGCATATAACAAAAAACTTTTTCTCTATCAATTAAATATTCTATTGTGAAAATTTAATTGATAGAGAAAAATTTAGAATACTTAGTACTATACTAAGAGGCCAGTAAACATAAGAATTATTATTTACTATATAACACGCCACAGCAGTTAGTTCTAACTAATATCGATATTAATAAGTTCTTAATGGTATGTCGATTTAGATTATTCCAAAATTTTATTACTTGTTTGTTGCACAAAAAAACTTTTTGAATGCCCAGTGGAAACCGATTTAGCTAAAGAAAGAGCTTTTACTGCCGTTAAATATCCCTTCTTCTTCCAAATATTTCTACGAATACGTTTTTTTGATCGAGAAATACGTTTTTTTGGAACCGCCATTCAAAAACAAAATCCTAATTTTTATTATTGTATGTGAAAGACATATATTTAGATCGTTTTTTCGTCATTATCCATACTTATCCCATGGATAATAAATACTTTGTTCAAAACCTGTAAAACATATCATAATAATAGAAATATAATTCTATCTAATTATATAATATATATGTAAATATGTAAAAATAAATATATACATATATACAAAATATACCAAAAGATTATGAATTATCTATACGTATCCATGTATATATACCTATGCCATATCACATATATATCTAGGGCTAAATGAAATAGATAATAATTTTTTTTATTTTTTTGTTGATTTCTTTTATTATTGTTCTTTTGGTTGGTGGATTTTAAACAATTAAATTTATAACAATAAAAAAACAAATATTTTTTTATGGAACAAACATATCAATACGCATGGATAATACCCTTTCTTTCACTTCCAGTTACTATGTCAATAGGATTTGGACTTCTGTTTATTCCTACAGCAACAAAAAATATTCGTCGTATGTGGGGTTTTACTAGTGTTTTACTGCTAAGTATAACTATGGCCTTTTCGGCCAGTCTGTCTATTCAGCAAATAAATGGAAGTTTTATCTATCAATATTTATGGTCTTGGACTATCAATAATGATTTTTCCTTAGAGTTTGGACACTTGATCGATCCACTTACTTCTATTATGTTAATACTAATTACTACTGTTGGAATCATGGTTCTTATTTATAGTGACAATTATATGTCTCATGATCAAGGATATTTTAGATTTTTTGCTTATATGAGTTTTTCTAATACTTCCATGTTGGGATTAGTTACTAGTTCCAATTTGATACAAATTTATATCTTTTGGGAACTCGTGGGAATGTGTTCATATTTATTAATAGGTTTTTGGTTTACACGACCGGTTGCAGCAAGTGCTTGCCAAAAAGCCTTTATAACTAATCGTGTAGGAGACTTTGGTTTATTATTAGGAATCTTAGCTTTTTATTGGATAACTGGCAGTTTAGAATTTCGGGATTTGTTCAAAATAGTTAATAACTTGATCCATAGTAATGGGGTTAATTCTACATTTGTTACTCTCTGCGCCTTTTTATTATTCGTCGGCGCAATTGCTAAATCCGCACAATTCCCTCTTCACATATGGTTACCTGATGCTATGGAGGGGCCCACCCCTATTTCGGCTCTTATACACGCTGCTACCATGGTAGCAGCGGGAATTTTTCTTGTAGCTCGGCTTCTTCCTCTTTTCAGAGTTATACCTTACATAATGAATTTCGTTTCTTTAATAGGCATAATAACAGTACTATTAGGAGCTACTTTGGCTCTCGCTCAAAGAGATATTAAAAGAAGTTTAGCCTATTCCACAATGTCTCAACTGGGTTATATTATGTTAGCTCTAGGTATAGGTTCTTATCGAGCTGCCTTATTCCATTTAATAACTCATGCCTATTCTAAAGCTTTATTGTTTTTGGGATCCGGATCCATTATTAATTCTATGGAACCTATTGTTGGATATTCACCCGATAAAAGTCAGAATATGGTTCTTATGGGCGGTTTAACAAGATATGTTCCAATTACAAGAACTACTTTCTTATTAGGTACACTTTCTCTTTGTGGTATTCCGCCTCTTGCTTGTTTTTGGTCCAAGGATGAAATTATTAATGATAGTTGGTTGTATTCACCAATTTTTGCAATAATAGCTTGTTTTACAGCGGGATTAACCGCATTTTATATGTTTCGAATGTATTTACTAACCTTTGATGGGCATTTGCGTGTTCATTTTAAAAATTATAGTAGTACTAAAAATAGTTCATTCTATTCCATATCTCTATGGGGAAAAGCAGTACCGAAAGTAGTCAATAGAAATTTACTTTTATCAACAATTAATAATAAGGTCTTCTTTTTTTCAAAGGATACATATCAAATTAATGATAATATAAAAAATCGAATGCGATACTTGAGTACTTCTTTTATAAATAAATACACTTACATGTATCCTCACGAATCGGACAATACTATGCTATTTCCTCTTCTTATATTGACACTATTTACTTTGTTCATGGGATCAATAGGAATTGATTTTGATCAAGGAGTAGTAGATTTTGATATATTATCGAAATGGTTAACTCCATCGAGAAACCTTTTGAATAAAAATTCAAACTATTCTGTGAATTGGTATGAATTTTTTACAAATGCAATTTTTTCAGTAAGTATAGCTCTTTTTGGACTATTTATAGCATCCATTTTATATGGGTCTGTTTATTCATCTTTCAAGAATTTGGACTTAATCAATTCATTTGTAAAAAGGGGTCCTAAAAGAATTATCTTGGACCAAATAAAAAAAGTGGTATACAATTGGTCATATAATCGTGGTTACATAGACATTTTTTATACTAGAGTCTTAATCATGAGTATAAGAGGATTAGCCGAACTAATTCAGTTTTTTGATAGACGTATAATTGATGGAATTATAAATGGGGTTGGGGTTGCAAATTTCTTGATGGGAGAAGGCATCAAATATATGGGAGGTGGACGAATTTCGTCTTATCTATTCTTGTATTTATCTTATGTATTAATTTTTTTATTAATCTTTTTATTTTATAATTATTTTATAATAAATTTTTAGTGACGGATACGTCAAAGATATTTTTTCTTTTCCATCACTTGGACATGTATAAAAAAAATATTGTGACATTTCATTTCGTACAGCATTTTCAAATAGATCATTTTTTATATATCTAAATGGACGATTCCATCGTTTATAATCGAAAAAAAAAGTCATAAGAGGTTTTTCAAACCGGAAATGGGCATGGGTCTTTTCTTTTTTTTCTTCTTTAAGTCTTCCCAATTCCCAATTCTCTTGATACCCATCAAGATAAGAATCTTCGTCAACAGGGCTATCCTTATAGGATGTCTCTTTAAAGTGGAATTCATCTTTTGTTTTTTCCTTTCCATTCACCCGGATCTCTTCCGTTTCATCTATTTTGTCCGGATCCTCTTTTTCTTCCGAACAAAGGGAAGGGTCTTCTTCGGTGGATCCCCCTTGTTCCTGTTTAATCGCCTTCGTTTCGGAAGTTGTTTCTACATCGATTTCTTCCTCACTTTCTCCCTTTTCTTCTGTTTCTGAGGTTTCTTTCAGTTTCTTAGTGACAATAGGCGACGGCATTCTGCCTAAATAGTAGACACAGGTGATAAATAAGAGAATACTAAAGATTCGAGCCATATAATTTCTCAATTCTGACACAAGGTACTTATTAGATCGAATAGAATGATTTTGCCGTATCCAGACTAAGACCAATCCAATCCATTTCATGAATAAAATGTGACCAATTAACCAACCAACAAAACTACTTGTTACAAATAACATCTTATTGTTGCATCGAAACGTATAAATGTTGACTAATCTGGTTAACGTTGAGCTTGGTAAAATGAAATGGTTGAATAATTGAAAAATTAGATTATTCAGGAATACACATTGAATGCTGAGATTACGCATTGAATTTCTGGTAGTAGATCCATAATCAAAAAGGTTTTTGTGATTGTTCCAGAAGAAATGAAACAAAAGATACGGTAGAACTAGGACAGTTATTGTATGAGGTCTACCCAATGCTAGATGCAGAGGCGCATAATAGATCGATATGAACATCATGAGCTGTCCCGTAATAAAACCAGTTGTTGCTGATACCCCCTTCTCGGTTCCTTCTT